GCTAGCGTAGCTTAATTAAAGCATAACACTGAAGATGTTAAGATGGGCCCTAAAAAGCCCCGCCCGCACAAAGGCTTGGTCCTGACTTTACTATCAACTTTAGCCAAATTTACACATGCAAGTATCCGCCCCCCTGTGAGAATGCCCTACAGCTCCCTGCCCGGGAGCAAGGAGCTGGTATCAGGCACACATCTGTAAGCCCATGACACCTTGCTTAGCCACACCCTCAAGGGAACTCAGCAGTGATAAACATTAAGCCATAAGTGAAAACTTGACTTAGTTAAAGCTAAGAGGGCCGGTAAAACTCGTGCCAGCCACCGCGGCTATACGAGAGACCCAAGTTGATACCATTCGGCGTAAAGAGTGGTTATGGAAAATAAAGACTAAAGCCGCACACCTTCAAAGCTGTTATACGCATCCGAAGGCTAGAAGATCAACCACGAAGGTAGCTTTACAACCCCTGACCCCACGAAAGCTCTGGCACAAACTGGGATTAGATACCCCACTATGCCTAGCCCTAAACCTTGGTAATATATCACATACCCTACCCGCCTGGGAACTACGAGCACCAGCTTAAAACCCAAAGGACTTGGCGGTGCTTTAGACCCCCCTAGAGGAGCCTGTTCTAGAACCGATAACCCCCGTTCAACCTCACCCTTCCTTGTTTATCCCGCCTATATACCGCCGTCGTCAGCTTACCCTGTGAAGGCCTAAAAGTAAGCACAACTGGCACAACCCAAAACGTCAGGTCGAGGTGTAGCGCATGGAGGGGGAAGAAATGGGCTACATTCCCTATACTAGGGAACACGAACGGCGCACTGAAACACGCGCCTGAAGGAGGATTTAGTAGTAAGCGGGAAATAGCGTGTTCCGCTGAAATCGGCCCTGAAGCGCGCACACACCGCCCGTCACTCTCCCCAAGCCTATCACTTTAAATAATTAAAAACCCAAAAATCGCGGAGGGGAGGCAAGTCGTAACATGGTAAGGGTACCGGAAGGTGCACTTGGTAATATCAGAGTGTAGTTAAAATAGAATAACACTTCCCTTACACTGAAGAGACACCCGTGCAAATCGGATCACCCTGACGCCCAACAGCTAGCCCACAAACACAACAACAACCAACCATTATTTATAACCCCAAATGCACGACTGTTTTAATTAAACAAACCATTTTTCCCCTTTAGTATGGGCGACAGAAAAAGGACTTAGGAGCAATAGAGAAAGTACCGCAAGGGATCGCTGAAAGAGAAATGAAACAACCCAGTGAAGCTAAGTAAAGCAGAGATTTATTCTCGTACCTTTTGCATCATGATTTAGCCAGCGTGACCCAAGCAAAGAGTGCTTTAGTTTGACACCCCGAAACTAGGGGAGCTACTCCAAGACAGCCTATTTATAGGGCGAACCCGTCTCTGTGGCAAAAGAGTGGAATGAGCTTTGAGTAGAGGTGATAAACCTACCGAACCTAGTTATAGCTGGTTGCCCGGGAAATGGATAGAAGTTCAGCCTCTCAGATTCTTTATTCACCTCAGTATTACCCCACCTGATACCACAAGAAACTGTGAGAGTTATTCAAAGGGGGTACAGCCCCTTTGAAACAAGATACAACTTTTCCGGGAGGAAAAAGATCATAATTAAATAAAGGTAAGTATTTGGGTGGGCCTAAAAGCAGCCATCCCAGTAGAAAGCGTTATAGCTCAAATACATCACTACCCCTCTCTATCCTGATCGTTAGTTCTTACTCCCCCCTTCCCTACCGGGCCATCCCATGCAAACATGGGAGGGACCCTGCTAATATGAGTAATAAGAGAGCCAAGCCTCTCTCCTTGCATACGTGTAATTCGGAACGAACCCGCACCGAGCATTAACGCCCCCAAACGAAGAGGGACCTGAACAACAACCCAAACAACCAGAAAAAAATTCAAACATAAACCGTTAACCCTACACAGGTGTGCACCTCAGGAAAGACTAAAAGAAAGAGAAGGAACTCGGCAAACAAATCAAGCCTCGCCTGTTTACCAAAAACATCGCCTCTTGCAAAGCTAAAGAATAAGAGGTCCCGCCTGCCCTGTGACTATTAGTTTAACGGCCGCGGTATTTTGACCGTGCAAAGGTAGCGCAATCACTTGTCTTTTAAATGAAGACCTGTATGAATGGCACAACGAGGGCTTAACTGTCTCCTCTTTCAAGTCAATGAAATTGATCTCCCCGTGCAGAAGCGGGGATACAAACATAAGACGAGAAGACCCTATGGAGCTTTAGACACCAAAGAAGATCCTGTCAAGTAACCCCCTATAAGGGCCTGAACTAATGGAATCCTTCCCTAATGTCTTTGGTTGGGGCGACCGCGGGGAAACAAAAAACCCCCACGTGGAAAGGGGGCACCCCCTCCTACAACTAAGAGCCGCAGCTCTAATTAACAGAATATCTGACCAATAAGATCCGGCAATGCCGATCAACGGACCGAGTTACCCTAGGGATAACAGCGCAATCCCCTTTTAGAGCCCATATCGACAAGGGGGTTTACGACCTCGATGTTGGATCAGGACATCCTAATGGTGCAGCCGCTATTAAGGGTCCGTTTGTTCAACGGTTAAAGTCCTACGTGATCTGAGTTCAGACCGGAGTAATCCAGGTCAGTTTCTATCTATGGTGTGCTCTTTTCTAGTACGAAAGGACCGAAAAGAAGAGGCCCCTGCTCTAAGCAAGCCTCACCCCCACCTAGTGAAGACAACTAAAGTAGGCAAGAGGGCATACCCCCCGTGCCTGAGAGAACGGCATGTTGGGGTGGCAGAGCCCGGTGAATGCAAAAGACCTAAGCCCTTTTTACAGAGGTTCAAGTCCTCTCCTTAACTATGATTTCAGTCCTTATTACCCATATTCTTAACCCCTTGGCCTTCATTGTCCCCGTCCTCTTAGCCGTCGCCTTCCTCACACTTCTAGAACGTAAGGTACTAGGGTATATACAACTACGAAAGGGTCCAAATATTGTAGGGCCTTACGGGCTGTTACAGCCTATCGCCGATGGTGTGAAGCTCTTTATTAAGGAGCCCATTCGCCCCTCCACTTCCTCTCCCGTACTTTTCCTCCTCGCCCCCCTACTCGCACTCACGCTTGCCTTGACCCTTTGAGCCCCCATGCCTCTCCCATACCCAGTCATTGACTTGAACCTTGGAATTCTATTTATTTTGGCCCTATCAAGCCTCGCTGTCTACTCCATTCTAGGCTCAGGCTGAGCATCCAATTCAAAATATGCCCTCATCGGGGCCCTTCGGGCTGTAGCCCAAACCATTTCATATGAAGTTAGTCTAGGCCTAATCCTATTAAGTACTATTATTTTTACAGGAGGTTTTACTCTACAAACCTTCAACATTGCTCAAGAGAGCGTCTGAATACTACTCCCAGCTTGACCACTAGCCGCAATATGATATATTTCAACCCTTGCGGAGACAAACCGTGCACCTTTTGACCTCACTGAAGGCGAATCCGAGCTAGTCTCTGGCTTCAATGTCGAATATGCAGGTGGCCCATTCGCCCTATTTTTCTTGGCCGAATATGCTAATATTCTACTTATAAATACGCTTTCCGCCACCCTCTTCTTAGGGGCCTCTCATTTTCCAATACTACCTGAACTCACCGCAGTAAACCTAATAACCAAAGCGGCCCTTCTATCTGTCTTATTTTTATGAGTTCGAGCCTCTTACCCACGATTCCGCTACGATCAGCTCATACATCTAATTTGAAAAAACTTCCTCCCGCTTACACTGGCCCTGGTTATCTGACACCTAGCCCTCCCCATTGCATTTGCTGGCTTGCCACCCCAGCTATAGATAAGAAGCCGTGCCTGAAGTAAAGGGCCACTTTGATAGAGTGACTTATGGGGGTTCAAATCCCCCCCGCTTCTTAGAAAAGGGGGACTCGAACCCCGCCTAAGGAGAGCAAAACTCCTGGTGCTCCCACTACACTATTTCCTAGTAAAGTCAGCTAATTCTAAGCTCTTGGTCCCATACCCCAAACACGAAGGTTAAAATCCCTCCTTTGCTAATGAACCCTTACATCTTAACCGCCCTGCTATTTGGTATTGGTTTAGGCACTACTACCACCTTCGCAAGCTCCCACTGACTACTCGCCTGAATGGGCCTGGAAATAAATACTCTTGCCATCATTCCTCTAATAGCTCAACACCACCACCCCCGAGCAGTTGAAGCAGCCACTAAATATTTCTTGATTCAAGCTGCCGGAGCAGCTATACTACTATTTGCCAGCACCACCAACGCTTGATTGACTGGGCAATGAGACCTTTTGCAGATTGCCCACCCTTTCCCAACTGTTCTTGTCACTTTGGCTCTCGCACTAAAAGTGGGACTTGCACCTGTACACTCATGACTACCTGAAGTACTTCAAGGCCTAGACCTAACCACAGGACTTATTTTGTCAACCTGACAAAAACTTGCCCCATTTGCCTTATTAGTCCAAACTCCCTGTGCCAACACCACCCTTTTAATTATCCTCGGACTTACCTCAACCATTGTAGGAGGCTGAGGAGGTCTCAACCAAACCCAGCTTCGCAAAATTCTTGCCTACTCCTCCATCGCACACCTCGGCTGAATAGTAATTGTACTACAATTCTCCCCCTCCTTGACTATCCTAACACTACTCACATATTTTATTATAACATTTTCAGCATTTCTTATGTTTAAACTTAATAAAGCAACCAGCATTAATGCTCTGGCAACCTCATGGACAAAGACCCCCGCCCTAACCGCCCTTGCACCCCTTCTATTACTATCCTTAGGAGGCCTCCCCCCACTTACAGGCTTTATGCCAAAGTGACTTATTCTTCAAGAACTTGCTAAACAAGACCTTGCCCCCGCCGCAACACTGGCGGCGATAACCGCCCTCCTTAGCCTATATTTTTATCTGCGACTATCATACGCGATGGCACTAACTATTTCGCCAAATAACCTAACCGCAATCTCCCCATGACGCCTCCCCTCCTTACAACTAACACTGCCACTTGCTACCTCAGCCATAGCTACGCTACTGCTTCTACCCCTAACACCCGCCGCAATAGCACTAATAACCCTTTAAGGGACTTAGGTTAAAACAAGACCAAGGGCCTTCAAAGCCCTAAGTGAGGGTGGAAGTCCCCCAGTCCCTGATAAGGCTTGCGGGACACTACCCCACATCTCCTGTATGCAAAACAGGTACTTTAATTAAGCTAAAGCCTTCCTAGAAGGGCAGGCCTCGATCCCGCAAGATCTTAGTTAACAGCTAAGCGCTCAAACCAGCGAGCATCCATCTATCTTTCCCCCCGCCTATAGAGGCGGGGCGGGCGGGGCGGGGGAAAGTCCCGGCAGACGACTAGCCTGCATCTTCAGATTTGCAATCTGATATGTATAACACCTCAAGACTTCTGGTAAGAAGAGGACTCAAACCTCTGTTTGTGGGGCTACAATCCATCGCTTAAAAGCTCAGCCATCCTACCTGTGGCCATCACACGTTGATTTTTCTCCACTAATCACAAAGACATCGGCACCCTTTATCTAGTATTTGGTGCCTGAGCCGGTATAGTAGGCACAGCCCTCAGCCTACTCATTCGAGCAGAACTAAGCCAACCGGGCGCTCTCCTTGGAGACGACCAAATTTATAATGTAATCGTTACAGCACATGCCTTCGTAATGATTTTCTTTATAGTAATGCCAATTATAATTGGAGGTTTTGGAAACTGATTAATTCCCCTAATGATTGGGGCCCCAGATATAGCATTTCCTCGTATAAACAACATAAGTTTCTGACTTCTTCCCCCTTCTTTCCTACTACTACTTGCCTCTTCTGGAGTAGAAGCGGGTGCCGGAACCGGGTGAACAGTGTACCCGCCCCTGGCTGGTAACTTAGCCCACGCAGGAGCATCAGTCGACCTGACAATCTTTTCACTTCACCTAGCAGGTATCTCCTCAATCCTCGGGGCAATCAATTTTATTACCACAATTATTAATATGAAGCCCCCGGCCATCTCTCAGTACCAGACACCCCTATTTGTGTGAGCTGTCCTAATTACCGCTGTTCTTCTCCTTCTCTCTCTACCAGTTCTCGCTGCCGGCATCACAATGCTCCTTACCGACCGAAATCTTAATACCACCTTCTTTGACCCGGCCGGAGGAGGAGATCCAATCCTTTACCAACACTTATTCTGGTTTTTTGGGCACCCGGAAGTATATATTCTTATTCTGCCTGGCTTTGGCATGATTTCACACATCGTCGCCTATTATTCTGGTAAGAAAGAACCCTTTGGCTATATAGGCATAGTGTGAGCAATAATGGCTATTGGCCTCCTAGGCTTTATTGTATGAGCTCATCACATATTTACAGTTGGCATGGACGTAGACACGCGTGCTTATTTCACGTCTGCCACAATAATCATCGCAATTCCCACCGGTGTTAAAGTATTTAGCTGACTTGCAACCCTACATGGGGGCTCTATTAAATGAGAGACACCCCTTTTATGGGCCCTTGGCTTTATTTTCCTGTTTACAGTAGGGGGGCTTACAGGCATTGTTCTGGCCAATTCATCTCTAGATATTGTACTCCACGATACCTATTATGTAGTAGCCCACTTCCACTACGTACTATCTATGGGGGCCGTGTTTGCCATTGTCGCCGCCTTCGTGCACTGATTCCCGCTATTTTCAGGCTACACGCTTCACAGCACTTGAACAAAAATCCACTTCGGTATTATGTTCTTGGGGGTAAACTTAACCTTCTTCCCACAACATTTCCTCGGATTAGCCGGAATGCCCCGACGATACTCCGACTACCCTGACGCCTATACCCTATGAAATACAGTCTCCTCAATCGGGTCACTTATCTCCCTAGTGGCTGTCATCATGTTCTTATTTATTATTTGAGAGGCATTCGCCGCCAAACGTGAAGTTCTAGCAACAGATTTAACAACAACCAATGTAGAATGACTACATGGCTGCCCTCCCCCATACCACACATTCGAGGAGCCTGCCTTTGTACAAGTACAAGCAGACTAACGAGAAAGGGAGGAGTCGAACCCCCATAGGTCGGTTTCAAGCCGACCACATAACCGCTCTGCCACTTTCTTTATAAGACACTAGTAAAAGAGTACATTACACCGCCTTGTCAAGGCGGAAGTGTGGGTTAGACCCCCGCGTGTCTTGCTTTTAATGGCCCATCCGTCACAGCTTGGATTTCAAGATGCAGCTTCACCTGTTATAGAAGAACTTCTTCATTTTCACGACCATGCTTTAATAATCGTCTTCCTGATTAGCACACTAGTGCTTTATATTATTCTTGCTATAGTTACCACTAAATTAACGAACAAATATATTTTAGATTCACAAGAGATTGAAATTATCTGAACAATTCTCCCAGCTATCATTTTAATTCTGATTGCACTCCCCTCCCTTCGCATCCTCTATCTTATAGATGAAATTAACAACCCTTTATTAACAATTAAAGCCGTTGGCCACCAATGATACTGAAGCTATGAATATACTGACTACGAAGATCTTGGCTTTGACTCATATATAATTCCCACCCAAGACCTAACCCCTGGACAATTCCGCCTATTAGAAGCCGACCATCGCATGGTTATTCCAGTTGAGTCCCCCATCCGAGTCTTAGTCTCCGCAGACGATGTACTCCACTCATGAGCAGTCCCAGCCCTGGGAGTAAAAATGGACGCAGTCCCGGGCCGCCTAAACCAAACAGCCTTCATCGCATCCCGACCAGGCGTATTCTACGGACAATGCTCTGAGATCTGCGGAGCAAATCACAGCTTTATACCTATTGTAGTGGAAGCAGTTCCCCTAGAACACTTTGAAAACTGATCATCTCGAATACTTGAAGACGCCTCGCTAGGAAGCTAAATAGGGTATAGCGTTAGCCTTTTAAGCTAAAGATTGGTGGCTCCCAACCACCCCTAACGACATGCCCCAACTCAACCCCGCACCTTGATTTGCTATTTTAGTCTTCTCGTGAATGGTCTTCCTGGCCGTTATTCCCGCTAAAGTTACAGCCCACACCTTCCCAAATACCCCTAATCTGCAAAGCGCAGAAAAAGCCAAAACAGACCCCTGAACTTGACCATGACACTAAGCTTTTTTGACCAGTTTATAAGCCCTACCTATCTTGGGATCCCATTAATAGCCCTTGCCCTTACCCTACCCTGACTCCTTTACCCCACACCTACAACTCGATGATTAAATAACCGATTCCTCGCGCTTCAAGGTTGATTTATTAACCGTTTTACTCAACAGCTTCTCCTCCCCTTAAATATTGGAGGTCATAAGTGAGCTGCTCTCCTAACCTCATTAATGATCTTTTTAATTACCCTAAATATATTAGGACTTCTTCCCTACACTTTTACCCCTACCACCCAATTGTCACTAAATTTAGGACTTGCGGTACCTCTCTGATTAGCAACTGTCATTATTGGTATGCGAAACCAACCAACCCATGCCCTAGGACACCTCCTACCAGAAGGCACACCCGGCCCCCTCATCCCCGTGCTTATCGTTATCGAAACAATTAGCCTCTTTATTCGCCCTCTTGCCCTAGGAGTACGACTGACAGCCAATTTAACAGCTGGTCACCTCTTAATTCAACTAATTGCTACAGGCGCCTTCGTACTTCTCCCCTTAATACCAACCGTGGCAATCATCACAACAACAGTACTGGTTCTCCTTACCCTATTAGAAGTTGCTGTAGCAATAATTCAAGCATACGTCTTCGTTCTCCTACTAACACTATACCTACAAGAAAACGTCTAATGGCCCATCAAGCACACCCTTACCACATAGTTGACCCCAGCCCTTGACCCCTAACAGGGGCAATTGCTGCCCTGCTGATAACATCAGGTCTCGCGACCTGATTTCATTTTCGCTCAACAACCTTAATAACCTTAGGAACAGCTCTACTGCTTCTTACAATATACCAATGATGACGAGACATCGTACGAGAAGGTACATTCCAAGGACATCATACGCCCCCCGTACAAAAAGGTCTTCGATACGGAATGATTCTCTTCATTACCTCCGAAGTATTTTTTTTCCTAGGATTCTTCTGAGCCTTTTACCACGCAAGCCTAGCCCCCACTCCTGAGCTAGGGGGCTGCTGACCTCCAACGGGCATTACAACTCTTGACCCATTTGAAGTACCCCTCCTTAATACAGCTGTCCTACTTGCCTCCGGGGTAACGGTCACCTGAGCCCACCACAGCATTATGGAAGGTGAACGAAAACAAACCATTCAATCGCTAGCCTTAACTATTCTTCTGGGCTTTTATTTTACATTTCTTCAAGGCCTGGAATACTATGAAGCCCCCTTTACAATTGCAGATGGCGTATACGGCTCTACCTTTTTCGTAGCCACTGGCTTTCACGGACTACACGTTATTATTGGCTCCACATTTTTAGCTGTTTGCCTCCTACGACAAATCCAATACCACTTTACATCCGAACACCACTTCGGGTTCGAAGCAGCTGCCTGATACTGACATTTCGTAGACGTTGTGTGATTATTCCTATATATCTCTATCTACTGATGAGGCTCTTAATCTTTCTAGTATTAAAACTAGTATAAGTGACTTCCAATCACCCGGTCTTGGTTAAAATCCAAGGAAAGATAATGAACGTAGCAATAGCTGTAATTACCATCACTATTTTGCTTTCCGTAGTCCTGGCCATTGTATCCTTCTGGCTCCCCCAAATGACCCCCGACCACGAAAAGCTCTCCCCCTATGAATGTGGTTTCGACCCCTTAGGATCAGCCCGCTTACCATTTTCCCTCCGCTTCTTCCTAGTCGCCATTCTTTTCCTCCTTTTCGATTTAGAAATTGCCCTTCTCCTCCCACTCCCCTGAGGAGACCAATTAACTTCCCCCTTATTAACACTCTTCTGAGCCGTGGCCGTACTTATTCTTCTTACCCTTGGCTTGGTTTACGAGTGAATTCAAGGAGGATTAGAATGAGCCGAATAGCCAATTAGTTTAAGAAAAATATTTGATTTCGGCTCAAAAGCTTATGGTTAAAGTCCATAATTGCCTAATGACTCCCGCTCACTTCGCTTTCTCATCGGCCTTTACCCTAGGACTGACAGGCCTAGCATTCCATCGAACCCACCTCCTCTCTGCTCTTTTATGCTTAGAAGGGATGATGCTCTCTTTATTTATTGGACTTTCGATTTGAACCCTCCAACTAGGGTCCACAAATTTCTCTGCGGCTCCTATGCTCCTATTGGCTTTTTCAGCTTGTGAAGCAAGTGCAGGGCTTGCCTTACTGGTAGCCACAGCTCGCACACATGGTTCAGATCGCCTTCAAACCTTAAACCTCTTACAATGCTAAAAATCCTAATTCCCACCCTAATGCTTCTCCCCACAGCCTGGCTTGCCCCTGCCAAGTGATTATGACCTACTACCCTCTCCCACAGCCTAGTCATTGCACTGGCCAGCCTCACTTGACTAAAAAATACATCCGAAACAGGCTGATCTTGCCTCACGCCCTTCATAGCCACAGACCCCCTCTCAACACCCCTCCTTGTTCTTACCTGCTGACTACTCCCTCTTATAATTTTGGCAAGCCAAAGCCACACAGCACTCGAACCTATTAACCGACAACGGACCTACATTAGCCTATTAACATCTCTACAAGTATTCCTTATTATAGCATTCGGTGCCACTGAACTCCTTATGTTTTATGTTATATTTGAAGCTACTCTCATCCCCACACTAATTATTATTACTCGGTGAGGTAACCAGGCAGAGCGCCTTAATGCAGGAGTATATTTTTTGTTTTATACCCTAGCAGGCTCTCTCCCGTTACTAGTTGCCCTCTTGCTTCTTCAAAAGGATACAGGCTCCCTCTCCCTCTTAACCATCCAATATACTAGCTCTACCCCTCTTTCATCTTATGCTGACAAACTTTGATGAGCAGGCTGCCTAATTGCATTTTTAGTAAAAATACCCTTATATGGAGCACATCTCTGGCTACCAAAAGCACATGTAGAAGCCCCAGTCGCAGGCTCAATGGTTCTAGCTGCAGTTCTTCTAAAACTAGGGGGCTACGGTATGATCCGAATAATAGTTATATTGGAACCTCTCACCAAGGAATTAAGCTATCCCTTTATTGTCCTCGCCCTCTGAGGTGTAATTATAACTGGCTCCACCTGCCTTCGCCAAACAGATCTTAAATCCCTCATCGCCTATTCATCCGTAAGCCATATGGGCCTGGTCGTTGGAGGGATTCTTATCCAAACACCCTGAGGTCTTGCCGGCGCTGTAATCCTTATGATTGCACACGGCCTGACGTCCTCGGCCCTCTTCTGCTTGGCCAATACAAACTATGAACGCCTCCATAGCCGGACAATACTATTAGCCCGGGGATTACAGATAGTGCTCCCACTCATAGCAACATGGTGATTTATTGCCAGCCTCGCAAACTTAGCCCTCCCCCCTCTGCCCAACCTCATGGGGGAACTTTTAATTATTACCTCATTATTTGGTTGATCATGATGAACCCTCGTACTCACAGGGGCAGGGACCCTTATTACCGCGAGCTATTCACTTTATATATTCCTCATGACCCAACGGGGGCCCCTCCCAGCACATATTATTAGCCTAAACCCCTCCTATACCCGAGAACACCTAGTTATAGCCCTTCACCTCCTCCCCCTGCTTCTACTTGTTTTAAAGCCCGAATTAGTATGAGGCTGAACCACCTGTAGATATAGTTTAACAAAAATATTAGATTGTGATTCTAAAGACAGAGGTTAAAATCCCCTTATCCACCGAGAGAGGCTCGCCAGCAACGAAGACTGCTAATCTCCGTGACCTTGGTTGGACCCCAGGGCTCACTCGGCCTGCTCCTAAAGGATAACAGCTCATCCATTGGTCTTAGGAACCAAAAACTCTTGGTGCAAATCCAAGTAGCAGCTATGCACTCCTCATCACTTATTATATCATCCAGCTTAGTCATTATCTTTTTACTATTAGCATATCCTATCTTTACGACCCTGGACCCCCGCCCCCGAAACCCCGACTGGGCCGTCTCCCATGTTAAGACAGCGGTCGCCCTGGCCTTCTTCGTTAGCCTAATCCCCTTATTTCTCTTTCTTAACGAGGGCGCAGAAGCAATCATCACCTCATGAAATTGAATGAATACACTAACCTTCGACGTGAACATTAGCTTCAAATTTGATCACTACTCAGTTATCTTTGTGCCCATTGCCCTCTACGTCACTTGGTCTATTCTAGAGTTTGCATCATGATATATACACACAGACCCATATATAAACCGATTCTTTAAATACCTCCTAGTTTTCCTTATTGCCATAATTATTCTTGTCACAGCAAACAATCTGTTCCAACTTTTCATTGGTTGAGAAGGAGTAGGCATTATATCATTTCTACTCATTGGCTGATGATACGGACGAGCGGATGCCAACACAGCGGCCCTTCAGGCCGTTGTGTATAATCGGGTAGGAGACATTGGATTGCTATTCACGATAGCTTGAATAGCAACCAACGCTAACTCCTGAGAGTTACAACAGATTTTTGTAGCAACGAAAGACCTCGATCTTACCCTACCCCTACTAGGCCTGATTGTTGCCGCTACAGGCAAGTCGGCCCAATTTGGTCTTCACCCTTGACTCCCCTCTGCTATAGAGGGTCCTACACCGGTCTCTGCCCTACTGCATTCGAGCACCATAGTCGTTGCCGGTATTTTTCTCCTAGTACGAACAAGTCCCCTCCTGGAAAATAATCAAACTGCCCTCACCACCTGCCTATGCCTAGGTGCCCTGACGACGCTATTTACAGCCACCTGTGCCCTAACCCAAAATGATATCAAAAAGATCGTAGCATTCTCCACATCAAGTCAACTCGGTCTAATAATAGTTACTATTGGCTTAAATCAACCTCAACTAGCCTTCCTCCACATTTGCACCCATGCCTTCTTTAAGGCAATACTATTCCTCTGTTCTGGCTCAATTATTCACAGCCTCAACGACGAACAAGATATCCGAAAAATAGGAGGCATACATCACCTTGCCCCCTTTACATCCTCCTGCCTCACTATTGGTAGTTTAGCCCTCACAGGCACCCCCTTCCTGGCAGGATTCTTCTCCAAAGATGCCATTATTGAGGCACTAAACACATCCCACCTAAACGCCTGAGCCCTAGTCCTAACCCTTCTAGCCACCTCATTCACGGCCATCTACAGTCTCCGCGTAGTGTATTTTGTTTCAATGGGCCACCCACGGTTTAACGCTATTTCCCCCATCAATGAAAATAACCCAGCGGTTATTAATCCCTTAAAGCGACTTGCGTGAGGAAGCATTGTCGCTGGCCTCCTAATTATCTCAAGCATTACCCCCCTTAAGACCCCTGTGATATCTATACCCCCCTTGCTCAAACTAGCTGCCCTTGTGGTTACAATTATAGGATTACTCATTGCCCTCGAGCTAGCAACACTCACCAATAAACAGTACAAAGTTACCCCTAATCTAGTTACCCATCACTTCTCCAACATGTTAGGCTTTTTCCCCTCGATTGTTCACCGATTTACCCCCAAACTAAACCTAGTTTTAGGACAGACACTTGCCAGCCAACTGATTGACCAAACTTGACTAGAGAAAATCGGTCCCAAAGCAATCTCTTCATCAAATATTCCCCTAATTACAACAACAAGCAACACCCAACAAGGAATAATTAAAACGTACCTCACCCTATTCCTTCTTACCCTGACCCTTGCTGCCCTATTATTTACCCGTTAAACTGCCCGAAGGGTCCCCCGACTAAGCCCCCGAGTCAACTCCAACACAACAAACAAGGTGAGAAGCAGAACCCACGCACTAAGTACTAATAACCCTCCCCCTAATGAGTACATTAACGCAACCCCTCCCATATCGCCTCGCAGGACAGAGAGCTCACTAAGCTCATCAGCCGGCACCCATGAAGACTCATATCACCCTCCTAAAAATATACTAGAAGCCACCCCCACCCCTACTAAGTATATCAACATGTCGCCTACAACAGGACCACTTACCCAACTTTCCGGATAGGGCTCAGCGGCAAGTGCCGCCGAGTACGCAAACACGACTAGTATGCCACCCAAGTAAATCAAAAACAGCACCAGCGATAGAAAAGGTCCCCCATGACCAACCAATACTCCACACCCCATGCCCGCCACAACTACTAACCCTAAGGCAGCAAAGTAAGGAGAAGGGTTAGAAGCAACTGCAACCAACCCTAGAACTAACCCAATTAAAAATAAAGACATAATGTAAGTCATAATTCCTGCCAGGACTTTAACCAGAACTAATGGCTTGAAAAACCACCGTTGTTATTCAACTACAAGAACCCACTAATGGCAAGTCTACGAAAGACACACCCTCTCCTCAAAATCGCAAACAATGCCCTAGTTGACCTACCCGCCCCCTCAAATATTTCAGTGTGATGAAACTTCGGCTCTCTCTTAGGACTCTGCTTAATTATTCAAATCCTCACAGGACTATTTTTAGCCATACACTATACCTCTGATATTGCTACGGCTTTTTCTTCCGTTGCTCATATTTGCCGAGACGTAAATTACGGGTGATTCATCCGAAACCTTCACGCCAACGGTGCATCCTTCTTCTTTGTATGCATCTATGCCCACATTGGCCGCGGACTTTACTACGGCTCATACCTCTATAAAGAGACATGAAACATCGGAGTAGTTCTACTACTTCTAGTTATAATAACTGCTTTCGTCGGTTATGTATTACCCTGAGGCCAAATGTCCTTTTGAGGTGCCACCGTTATTACCAACCTACTCTCTGCAGTACCCTACGTAGGTAACGCTCTTGTTCAATGAATTTGAGGTGGATTCTCAGTAGACAATGCAACCCTTACCCGATTCTTCGCCTTCCACTTTTTATTCCCCTTTGTAATTGCAGGCGCAACCATAGTCCACCTCCTTTTCCTTCATCAAACAGGATCAAATAACCCCCTCGGCCTAAATTCAGATGCGGATAAAATAAGCTTCCACCCCTACTTCTCATACAAAGACTTATTAGGGTTTGCAGTACTTGTCATTGCCCTTACATGTCTAGCTTTATTCTCACCCAACCTGCTAGGAGACCCAGACAACTTCACCCCCGCCAATCCGCTAGTTACTCCTCCCCACATCAAGCCAGAGTGATATTTTCTGTTCGCATACGCAATTCTACGCTCTATTCCCAATAAACTAGGGGGAGTTTTAGCCCTCCTAGCTTCCATCCTTATTCTGATGCTCGTACCATTTCTACACACGTCTAAACAACGAAGCCTCACTTTCCGACCACTCACACAATTCTTGTTTTGAACCCTGATCGCAGACGTTATTATTCTCACCTGAATCGGGGGAATACCTGTATCACACCCGTTCGTCATTATCGGACAAGTCGCATCCTTTTTATACTTTTTCCTCTTTCTAGTCCTTACACCACTAGCAGGCTATGCAGAGGACAAAGCACTTGAATGAGCTTGCACTAGTAGCTCAGCGTCAGAGCCCTGGTCTTGTAAACCAGACGTCGGAGGTTAAAGTCCTCCCTACTGCTCAAAGAAAGGAGATTTTAACTCCCACCCCTGGCTCCCAAAGCCAGGATTCTTAGTTAAACTATTCTTTGTAATATATGTACAATATTTTAAATACATATATGTATTATCACCATTAATTTATATTAACCATATCATATAGCATTCAAGTACATATATGTATTATCACCATATCTAGGGTTTAACCATTCAGGTATTATATAACACGAATAATTTACATAAAACAAAATAATAAAAAACAACAAACACTTATAAGTACCGGGCGAAACTTAAGACCTACCACAAACACTCATAAGTCAAGTTATACCTTTACTCAAAATCCCGTCAAACTCAAATATTTAATGTAGTAAGAGCCGACCAACAAGTCCATTTCTTAATGCTAACGGTTATTGAAGGTGAGGGACAACTATTGTGGGGGTTTCACACAGTGATTTATTCCTGGCATTTGGTTCCTATTTCAGGGCCACATATTGTAAACCTCCCCATACCTTTATTGTAGAAGGCATAAGTTAATGGTGGAAAACAATAGCGGGAGCGGCCACCATGCCGAGCGTTCTTTCCATCGGGCATTTAGTTCTTTTTTTTTTTTTTTCCTTTTCAATAGACATTTCACAGTGCACGCAATCTGATTAACAAGGTGGGAATAATCTTAGGAAGCAAGGAAATAGTATGAATGGTGAAAGGTCTTTACAAAAGAATTACATATAAAGATTTCAAGGACATAAAGTAGTGAAATTTAGTCGGAAGATATCTATATTACCCCCTTTTGGCTTTTTCGCGTTAAACCCCCCTACCCCCCTAAACTCCTGAGATAACTAACGCTCCTGTAAACCCCCCGGAAACAGGAAAACCTCGAGTCGTTTTTTATGGTGTCAAAATGTTTTTATTTACATTATTATAAGTCTGTCTCTTATACACATCTAGATGTGTATAAGAGACAGCCTCCCTACTGCTCAAAYGGTTGTTCGCGTATACACCCCCCTCCCCCCCTAAACTCCTGAGATAACTAACGCTCCTGTAAACCCCCCGGAAACAGGAAAACCTCGAGTCGTTTTTTATGGTGTCAAAATGTTTTTATTTACATTATTATAAGTTTTTTTTGATTAATCTAATAAAATTTAAAAAAGTGTTAGGCGGGGCCCAACAAAGTCCCGCCTGCATAAGAGGTTAGTCCTAGCTTAACTATCAATTTACCCATAAAAACATAAGATATTCACCCATCAGCCCCCGGGCCGCAAGTAGAATATTAAACCCCAAGGACATTAAAACCCCTGAGATGACTAACATTTATATACGCAACTTCAAAAAACGGGAAAGTCCCGAGCCATTTTTTTTATGGTGTCAAAATGTTTTTATTTACATTATTATAAGTTTTA